CAAATTATATTTGTTCGATACACTGTTGTCAATATCACTATGAATGTTGAAGATGAATCGTGAGAAAAGAATATCAAAAATACAATGGCAATGGCGAAAACAAAAAGAATTAATTTATTAATTTAATGAAAATCCAAATAATGAGAATCCAAATTAAAATGAAATTAAATATATTAAATATAAATATATAAAATTGAATAGATAAATAATTAGATAAATAGAAAGAATTTAGAAAGACTTGAAATAAATCTAAAAGCAAAAGGACTTGTACTGGATGTGCACTACATATACAAATGGATCAAAAAGAGATGTAGGTGAAAAAAGAAATTAACGAAAAAAAAAATAGGAAGAAACCTTGGGCTTATTCAATCAAGCAATATAAATAAAATACACAAGCTTAATCTAAAATACACAAGCTTAATCCCTTGTTTTGTTATTTGTTAATAGATTTCCAATGAAAAATCCCCCAGTTGCAAGTACTGTAAATTTTTTATATTTCTAGATCCAATTATCAATTCTCACTTGATCTTTTTTATATGCATCTTATATCAATAAAATTCTAGCAATAAAATCGATTTTTGTACTTATACGTATAGAACATCATGATATTCTATAGTAGCAACATTAACTAGGAATAATAAATAGGTATGAATAGAGAACCAAAAAAGAGGGGAAGGGTAAAGAAAAAGTTATAGAAAACTATATAGGAGTCATCTACACCCTCTTTTTTGGTTCTATTGCTTAATAGAATTTCGTTTGATTAAGACTAAGCTGCGTAAAAACCCCCGCCTTCTTTGAAATATCATGAACAGTTCCTGTAGGTTGAGCGCCCTTGTCAAGGAAATATAGAATAGCAGGAACGTTTAAATGGGTTTGATTATTTATCGGATCATAAAAACCCACTTTCCGAAGATCTCTTCCTTCTCTTCGGGATCGAACATCAATTGCAACGATTCGATAAACGGCTCATTGGGATAGATATAAATGAACAATACCCCCCCTAGAAACGTATAAGAGGTTTTCTCCTCATACGGCTCGCGAAAAAACGATTCGAAATTATTATGTATCGAATTAGAATGTCAAATATCAAATAGATATATAAAATCATCAAATCAATTTCCAGAGATTTAAGTCCTTCTTTTTTTTCTTCTTTTTCGAAAAAGAAGAAAAAAAGAGCATTCGTACTCTCATAACTCAAGTTGGAGAACTTTCAAATAGCCTATAAAGAACAGCCTTAGGCATTTATTTCATTTTTTGAGCGGTCTCTAACCCCTTTGTTGTTTGTCTCCTTTCGAATCCATTTTTAGAGTCTCGATTCTGATCTAATTATTGAGACAATTGAAAACGGTATTTCCTTGTTCCAGGATCCTTTATCTTTGCCTTGAATCATTGGGTTTAGACATTACTTCGGTGATCTTTAATCGTTTTCAAAAATGGCAGCAACAAACCTCTTTTTGTGATTTCTTTCTATGAAAGAATCATACGAACAATTGATTCCTGCATGATACACTTTTGATCGAAAGAGTTTTACCAATTCAAAAAGATTTTCCTTTTGCATTGAAAAATTGTTCGAATCGGATCCTTTCGATTTCGATATCAAAAATATACTTACGAAGTTTGTTCCAACGTATTGATTGGTATTAACCCTAGACCCTTGCCCCTGAGAAATGAATAAATACTTTCTACTCGAGCTCCATCAAGTACTATTTACATTACAACCCAACAAAAAACGAGGGTTGTAGTAGAACCGAACAAAGGATGTCGAGCCAAGAGCCCATTCATTCCTAGATAATATAAAATAGAAAATGGTGGATGGAAAAAAAATCCACAGCTGATCATGTCCTTCAAGTCGCACGTTGCTTTCTACCACATCGTTTCAAACGAAGTTTTACCATAACATTTCTTTAGTTTCGAACCAGTATGTAATTGATTCAATTATGGAATCATGAATAGTCATTGCTTCGGTCAATACACAGTACTTTTGACTTCTATATGAAATGAATAAGTAATTTAAGCCTCAGTTAGGAAGAAAAAGGCTCAGTAAGAATTCAATTTAACCCTCTATTTTATTGTATGAGTGCAATAGTTTTTTTATTTATAAATAAAAAATAACACGAATAAAAAAAAATTGGAATCTCCGTTGTATCTTCAAATGATTCGATAGAATAGATTCAACAATCTTACACGTCTTCGAGTCCCAAGGACACGTAAAAAACATTCAAATTATTTAAAAAAATTTCCTACCCCGACATCATAATTTAAATACAGTTTTACTAAGGATTATATTTGATCATCATAAGAGAGATAAATCCATATCGAGGATTTCCGTATCTATCAGATTAGACTGAACAATTTTCATTGGAAGGAATTATTGATATTCGATGTTAAATAGTTAAGAGTAAGGTAAGGGCTCACAAATCCTTTTCAAAAAAAGCGAAAGAACGCTATCAATGAAATATAAGGATAGCAATCCATGTATATAAAGATTTCCTCAATTTATGCGTAGTTTCTTTTGCTTGAACTTAAGGTTGACTAATCTTTCCCTAAAATTTTAAATGAAAATAAAGTAAATAAGATGTATGAATCATCCCCGTCTCAATTGTTATTACATAGATTTAAATTATTCATTAGAGACAAATACCAAATACCTAAAAATGAGGGTTAAAGAAAATCTATTAACCATTAAATATGGAACTTGATTATTTGGTAATGAAATTTGGACAGACATAGATATTCAAATTGATATCTTCCATCGCTCACTAACTCTTATCTACTCTCACTCTCAATTCATTCCGGGGGGATGATGAATCATAAATAAAAAAGGATCCTTTTTTCTGGGATGCTAGACTATTTTGTCTAAAATACAAAGCCAAAAAGATCCAGATTAAGTCATTAACTAGTCTTAAGAGACTTAATCCCATTGATTGAATTCAATCAGTAACAAGAATACCCTCTTGTTTAGAATTCAGAAATAAAAGGAGAATAATTGGGCTGTCTTATTAAAAAAAGATAGGGAATATAGAGGCTTTCGCATTTCGATTTAGAATGTATCCTTGAAAAATCAACTAGATATGGCACGTAAGGCTTTTCTAAGCAACTAACTTAAATACGAAAGTGAAAGGGGGAGGCATAAACTAAAAGGCTCATCAGACTTTTTTTGACTTCAACCTCTTGGGATCTAGGTTCCCATCTTATCTGGATCAAAAATGGATTCTGTTATGTTTTCGTATTATTCGAACTCGATTCAATTTGTGAAAAAAGATCAGATTCAGAGAAAAATTTTTAAAATTAGAAACAAGAAGTAAATTTTATCAAAACAAAAATTAGACTCTTAAATAGTAAATAAAACGTTGCTCAAAAACAAAAAGAGAATTTTGATTCTGATATCTGATATATATTAGAGTCCACTCTGGGACGGAAGGATTCGAACCTCCGAATAGCGGGACCAAAACCCGTTGCCTTACCACTTGGCCACGCCCCATTTCAATTTCTATTCAATACTAATAAACACTAATATTGATATTGGTTGTTCGTCAATTCCAGTGCAAATCCCTACGGAATAAATTGATTCTTGTTTTATTTTAGTATTAGGGTTTTGACACGTGTAGCTGTCGAATTAAACTCAATTTATTGATCATTATATATAATTCAATTAAGATATTGTATGAAAGTATGATTTCTTCTATTCTCTTGTGAGAATAGAAGGATTTTTGTTTTGATTGGTTCGGTTCAAAGAAGTCTTTTTTTGTCTACCTGACTTCCTTTTCTTCATTTTTACCTTCTATCAATAACATATTAATAACTCAATCAAAATACAACTATCTCCAAGAAAAAAATGTTTGTTATGCTTAATATCTTTAGTTTGATTTATATCTGTTTTAATTCTGCCCTTTATTCCAGTAGTTTTTTATTCGCCAAATTGCCCGAGGCCTACGCTTTTTTGAACCCAATTGTAGATGTTATGCCAGTAATACCTCTTTTCTTTTTTCTCTTAGCCTTTGTTTGGCAAGCTGCTGTAAGTTTTCGATGAGATCTTTAATACTATCCTAGAAAAATTCATAATTTACATAATTTATTCGAGTTCGAGAAAAAAAATTTTACCAATTGATAAGATCAGATGAGTCTTACAATATGAATGAACCCTCAATTCAAACGGCGAAATTCTCGAGTAGCCACGATAAATTTGGATCCCGCGATTTCCCGATTCTTACTTTTTTTTTTCACTGAAACACCCTATATCGAGTCCACCACAATATCGAATTCGAATTGTGTGAATTTCTGAAAACCCTTTTCTATTTCTAGAAATTCTAAAACCGTTTCATTTCTTGGTGTCAAACTAGGATCCATAGTTCATAGTATAAAAATAGAGAATCTATTTTCTTTTTCCCAGAAAAACAGATTTGGAGATTGTGTAATGCTTACTCTCAAACTCTTTGTTTACACCGTAGTGATATTCTTTGTTTCTCTCTTCATCTTCGGATTCCTATCTAATGATCCAGGACGTAATCCTGGACGTGAAGAATAAAAAATAAGAAGGTTTTCCTTGCTTTATTCAATTCTTAGAAATGCTCTTAGGATTTTTTGCTATTCCACATCTTTAACTAGAACTATATCTTTAACTATATCTATTAAAAAAAAAACAAAAAGGTTCACTAAATTCAAATTTGAAAGATACCAAGCCATTGACGGAAACGGAAAGAGAGGGATTCGAACCCTCGGTACGAATAACTCGTACAACGGATTAGCAATCCGCCGCTTTAATCCACTCAGCCATCTCTCCTAATTGAAAAAAAAGACAATTACTATGTTACATTACACAAAAAAAAATAATGTTTAAAAAAAGCCCTTCTTTACTTTATTTATTATATTTATATAAATTTCTTATATAAATTATTAGATAGCTTATAGAGATTCGTTTTTGATTCTATTTTGTATTGTATTATATAGATAGATACAACTTTTATCAGCAATTCCCTTTTTATAAAATTAAAATAAACGAC